AAAGCCCCCTGAATATTCATATTTCATTTCCGGTATTCTATGGTTCCTTTCCGCGTCAATTGCCAATTCCTGGTCATTGAGATTCACGGATAATTCAGATTAATATTTAGGGATAGATCTTACCTCTCTTTTTATTCCCTAAAACAAATTGAAATGATTGAAGTTTTCCTATTTGGAATCGTCTTAGGTCTAATTCCTATTACTTTAACAGGATTATTTGTAACTGCATATTTACAATACAGACGCGGTGATCAGTTGGACCTTTGATTGAGTAACTTTTATTTTTTTAATTTGACCTCCTACAAAGAGGAGGTCAAATTAAAGTTGCAATTAAACTTTGTTTTAGTTTTGTGAAGTTATTTCATTATAATTCGACATAACATAAACGGAATCACGCTCTGTAGGATTTGAACCTACGACATCGGGTTTTGGAGACCCGCGTTCTACCGAACTGAACTAAGAGCGTTTTCTTATATCCCATAAGATTAGATTCGATTGTAAAGAAAATATTTTTTGACCCTTGGGGGGGTCTTGTGTACATATAGTATGCAAAAATTATGTCCAATTTTACCCGATCTTACTCAATGAATCTCTTCTAACTGTCCATAGGAGAAAGAATAGTAGGGATGGCAGGATTTGAACCCGCGACATTTTGTACCCAAAACAAACGCGCTACCAAGCTGCGCTACATCCCTTTTTAAGATTGTTGTACAGTGTCATTTATAATATATATATTAGGTAGAATTAGGTATAATGTTCTTGTCATTTTTTTTTTTTTTTTTTAGTTTCATATAATCATATGTTTAATCTAATTTTTTTATTATTTATAATTATATTAATTTCTAATTATTCTAATTATATAAATTATATATATAAATTATATATTCAAAAATAAATATGAAAATTCAAATATTAAAATAAAATAAAAAAATAATTATAAAATTATAAATAATTAATATTAAAATTAAATAATTAAAATATTTAAAATCTAAAAATATATTATTATTATTTATTATTATTATTATTATATTAATATTATAATAATATTATAATATTAAATTATAATTATAATAATATTTACTATAACGTAATTAACTTAATATAACTAATATCTAACTAATATAACATAAACATATATATTATTAACATATCAACAATATATAATATATAACATAACATATATATTATTAACATATAACATATATATAATATAAATATAATTATATAAATATATAATTAATAATAATATATATAATATAATTAATATAATAATAAAATATAATAATAAATAATATAATATTTATATTTATAATATAATATAATAATATAATGATTAATAATAAAGAAAAAAATTTAAAATAAATAAATATCAAAGAAGAAGGAGGATTTAAAATGCGAGATATAAAAACATATCTCTCCACGGCACCTGTGCTAACCACTCTATGGTTTGGGTCTTTAGCGGGTCTATTGATAGAAATTAATCGTTTATTTCCAGATGCCTTGTCATTCCCCTTTTTTTAATTCTAATTGAATTCTTGTCTTGTATTGATATGTGAAGAAATGAAGAAGATTTGAGATACCATTCCACGTAACATGGCTTCAATTTAGATCCCCTTTTCTTTAGGATAGGAAAAAAAAGTGTATCGAACCTCAGTCAAAATATAGTGAATCTACGATATAATTTGGGATAAAAGAAATAGAAATGTGGATTAGGAATTAGGATAGGAAAGGAATAATTCCTAGTTAGAAAAAATTGTATTACTTAATTATTACTATATTTAATATTCTTATATTAATGAATATGACTCTCTTTCTTTATTGTTTTAGATTATAGTACTTCGAAGTCATTCGACTTCTAATAATAATAATATTTTAAAATTCCATCTCTAGTTAGTAAATATATATTTTTTATTTTATTTTGTTTTTGGTTCGGATCAAAAACAAAAATGAGGAGAGTTAAAAAGTGAAGTCGATCCAAAATGAAAAGGAGGTCCATGGCCAAGGGTAAAGATATCAGAATTATAGTTATTTTGGAATGTACCAGTTGTGTTCGAAAGGGTGTCAATAAAGAATCGCCGGGCTTTTCTAGATATATTACTCAAAAGAATCGACACAATACACCCAATCGATTAGAATTGAGAAAATTTTGTCGCTATTGTCAAAAATATATGATTCATGGGGAAATAAAGAAATAGATGGAACAGAATGCATGTGTGATTTTTCCAAGGAGCGGGAAGAGTAAGAACTTGACATCTTCACATAGATAATACAAACCAAATCCTATTTTGGTCGGATCTTAAATGAATAAAAAAAAGTAGAATTGTATTTTCTAGATTATTTTATTTATATTTATATTCTAATTATTTAATTATTATTATATTATTATAATTATAATATAATTATAAATTATATTAAATTATATATTAAGAATATTAATATTATAATATTATATAATTATAATTATATATAAGATATAAGTATAAGAAATAAACAAACAAGGAATAAGCAAACCATGGATAAATACAAACAACCTTTTCGTAAATACAAGCGATCTTTTCGTAGGCGTTTACCCCCAATTGGATCGGGGGATCGAATCGATTATAGAAACATGAGTTTAATTAGTCGATTTATTAGTGAACAAGGAAAAATCTTATCTAGACGGATGAATAGGTTGACCTTGAAACAACAACGATTAATTACTATTGCTATAAAACAAGCTCGTATTTTATCTTCGTTACCTTTTCGTAATAATGAGAAACAATTGGAGAGAGGGGAGTCGATCCCTAGAACTACAGGTCCTAGAACCAAAAATAAATAGACATACTCCTCAAAACTCCAATAGGAACTCAAGCTCAGATTAATGTTTTGCTCGAAAAACCTAGAATCCCGAGTTGATTCTTGTGTTATAAAATGTTATAAAAAAGGAAAAATGGGTAATAAATTTTTTTTTTTGAAAGATGCTCGTTTATTTCAAATCTTAATTTCTTTTTCTTCTATCTTCCCGGAGAATGGACTCCGGGAAATTCTGTTTCAATCATTCTTGTTTCCTGTATAGTATATTCTTATATTCTATTAAGATTCTTTTATTCCTTTATTTGTATTTGATTGATTAATGATTTTATTTGAAATCATATCAAAACAAATCTTATTTGATAGGACTATTTGCACAAGTATTTTACGATTCAGAAGCAATTGTTTCTTGTACAGATTGTGTATGAATCTACTATAACTATAGGATACCATATCCTCACGAGTTACTGCATTTATCCGAGTGATCCACAAACGACGAAAATCTCTCTTTTTCTTGCTCCTATCTCGATGAGAGGAACCCAAAGCTCTCATTCTTTGTTGAGTACTCGTTCGAGTAAGTCTTGAATGAGCCCCTATAAAGGTTGATACAAATAAACAAATTTTTTTTCGACGTCTTCGAGCTGTATATCCCCGTTTAACTCTGGTCATTAAATCAAATGAAACTTTCTTGAATAACTAATGTATTTATCTTCTTTCAGTCATACTTTTCCTCCGGTCGATTAATAACAAAACGGATTTTTCCGATATATAAAATATAAATTCCAATGGCTTTTGCTACTATGACCTTCCCGACCACAATTTTTACTTCCGGGTATCTTGCCTGGAAATAAGAAATTCTACTGCTGCTAAATAGTGGGTTTCCTCGTTTCTATGGCAACTTTTTAAACGGTGAGGTCCTCTCTATACACCGGAGCCTCTTCTTTCATTTCATCGAATTTTATTGTGAACTTGTATAGTTCACACTCTTTGGCTCTACCCCATCCTTTTTTCAATTAGAATTATTTTTTTTTTCTAATTATAATTAGAAAGTAATAGTCCTTTTCACAAAAAAGCTATCCATACAGTGACGGCATTTAATTCTGTAAAGTGAAAGTTGGCTAGGTAGCTGACCCTGTTAGTCCGTTTTTTTTTTCAAGAATAAGAATAGGAGCATAACCCTTTTGCTTCTTATAAGACTATTTCCTCCGCTTAATGGATAACTATTTGCTACCAATGGAGAATTGCTTCTCATCTAAAACGGAGTGATTGGATTTGCACCAATAGAAACCATAAATTACATTACATAATATAATAGGTAAATGATAGATCCTCATTTTTAGATAGTTATTTAGATAGTAAATTAAATGGCGGTCTTTCACTCTATCTATCCTATTCATTGGTAGTGTTCATTGATACTGGAAAAATTTTTTTCATTTCTTCAAACTCATGATCTGAACTGAACGAGTCGCACATACACCCTAGTACATGTTCCTCGACGCTGAGGACATCCTCGAAGAGCGGGGGATTTCGTGACATTTCTTATTGGCTGTCTTGCGTTTCTAATAAGTTGTTTAATGGTTGGCATGTCGTGTCTATATAATCTCATTCTAGATAGAATAGAGTGGGTTGGCTTAGATCGATCTTAACCTGATGGTTGATGATTATGAAAGATTTCTATTCACTATCAAATCACGGAAAATTCTAATTTTGAAATGGAATTCTATATTTATATATTTATATAAATATAAAATCTCCAGTATTCTCATCTTCGACCGCTACAAGATCAACGATGCCATGAGCTTGGGCTTCTGTTGCTGACATAAAAACATCCCTTTCCATGTCTTCGGATATAACCCATAAAGGGTTGTACGTTCTTTGTACATAAACTTTTGTGAGGTTTTCGCGAATCTTCAACAGTTCTTCTGCTTCCAGGATAAATTCCCCTGCTTGTGCCTCATAAAAAGAACTAGCAGGTTGGTGAATCATAACCCTGATGATATTGATATAACATCATGAACGATTCTTCTATGCGTATCTCGCACGATTTGATTAAAGTAAGGGGGAATCAAAATAACAAGAAGAAATTAAACAACCGTACGGGCATATTTTGTACATTGCATACGGCTCTGTAATGGAATTTATTTTTTCTTCCTTTCCTTTTGCAATAGAATTTCTTCTATCGAAAAGAAGAAATATAACTCATATGATCCAAATGTTTAGATGATCCATTTACCACCCTTCCTTTCGTAGTAGTAAAGAAAAATACTATGATGGTTCTGTTGCTTTATTTTACTTTATTTTTATTATTATTAATTATTATATTATTTAATATAATTTAATATATAATTATATAATTTAATATATTAATATTATATAATTTATCTATTTATCTTGTCTGTGGTTTAGCAATCCCAAAGTTTTTTTTTGATACGATCCAAGAAGGATCAAATAAATTTTTCCATTTTTTTTACTCTTTCTCTGATAACATAAAGATAAGAAAGAGACTTCTGGTGTGGAAGAAAAATGGTTTGTGACGCTGAAATTAACTCTTGACACATAAGATCAAGATCCAATTGGTAATAACCCTTCTTTTTCATACTATTATCTCAATACAAAATCTCATGTTAGGAAAAAACAATAATGGTTTGCTCATATCGAACTCGAAGTGCCATGCTATTATTACTTATTCTTTTTTTTTTTTTTATTTGATTCATATTCGATAGAGCGAAGGCATAGTCTTCTTTTTTTTTTTATAAAAAAACTCATTGGCGCCAAGCGTGAGGGAATGCTAAACGTTTGGTAATTTCTCCTCCGACCAAAATGAAAGATCCCATTGAAGCTGCTAATCCCATGCATATTGTATGTACATCGGGTACCACAAATTGCATAGTGTCATAAATGGCTATTCCTGGTATTACCCATCCGCCTGGAGAGTTTATAAACAAATAAAGATCCCTAGTAGCATCTTCTATGCTGAGATATACCATGAGACCAGCAAGTTGATTCGAGATCTCGCTATCAACCTCTTGGCCTAAAAAAAGTAGTCTTTCTCGATGAAGTCGGTTGATTAGGGCAAAATTGTATCCCTGTGTAACCGTACGTGCACCTTTGGATGCATACGGTTCAAAAGAGAAAAAAATCAATGTGTCGATTCCAGTCTTATTTCTTTTTTTTTCTAACTGTTTTTCTAATGAAGCGTTTTGCTTTTCTTCCATTTTTTTTTTTTTAACATGAGTTTTGGCCTCCTTCCCGTTCCCTATATTCTATAATGTATAAAAAGTAAAAAAAAAAAAAAAGAATTTTCGTAACTTATTGAACTAACTTCTCATTGATGTATTGTTTCATAAAAATTCAAATCACGATGTAATTTTCTTGTTCCTGAATGGGTCCTTTCAATTATTTTAGGTTTTTGTTCTACTCCGGGGGAATATTTGCCCGAATTATATTTGCACATATAGGGCAAATGATTTCACTACTGCTTATTTTTTTTTTCAATTCGTTTCATACCTTTACCCAAACGATTCCATGTATTCATCATAGTACTTGGTAGACAGTTTGAGATTATCTCTATAGTAAGTCTAAGAATAGACTATGATACAAGTGTTAATTATATCGTGTAATCGTATCGTATAGATCATTAGATCATATAGTATTATATATATATATAATAATATATATAATAATATAAATATAATAATATAATAAATTATATAATAATATAATAAATTATATAATAAATAATAATTAAATTAAATAATTATATTATATTTAAATATTTAAATTTAATATTACTACATTTACTACTACATTTACATCAATATTTATATTACTACAATTACACTCCCATTCTAGTACTTTACTCTTACCATTTACCATTCCCAATTTGGTATTCTATGAGCGGAGCCTGTATACTTTAATTTTCTCAGTCCAAGTAAACCATCAATTAGAATAATTGATAATATTGATTCCCAATAGGAATTGATCTAATTGTGCTTCACGCTCCGAATTTTTGATGGTTCAATCAATACAATATTGAATTGAATATATATCTATTGGATTGGGCGAAACAGAGAATACTCGATCGGGGGAGGTAACGGGGAAATCCCATATGACCAATATGTCTAACAAGTCGCACTATAAGTCAACCCAAACAGCATCTTCCTCTCCAGGACTCCGAAAAGGCACTTTTGGAACACCAACGGGCATTAAAATAAAGAAAAAATGAAGTACTATACTTTACTTTAATATGGAAACGTAACAAAACAATGGCTTTATTGTTTTCATCATTTTTTATCTTTATTTCTTAAATTAATAAAAAATTATTATTATTAAAATTAATAATTACATTACATATAATTTTATAATTTATATTTTATATTTATTATATTTAATTTATTATATTATTTATATTAAATATATTAAAATTATATTATATTTATTTATATTTATTTTATAATTTCTATTTATATTAGATATTAGATTTTATTTAATATTTAATTTTATATATTTTTATATATTTATATTATTATTATATTTATATTTTTATATTTTATATATATTTAAATATATTTATATATATATGTATATATATGTATTATATATACCATGTATATATACTATGTACTATGATACATGACAGAATATTATATTTATATATTATATATTTATTAGAATATAGAATATAGATTTATATATCATAGTCATAGTAGA